TAGAGCTCCCTGTAAGGCTTGTTGGAAAACTTGTTGTCGGACCTGATTAATTGCTCTTTGTTGTTCAAAATGAAGGGTTTCATTTTTGTAATTTTCTAATTGTTCCAAACTAGAAGAAGTAGCATTAATCAAATTGGCTTTTTCTCGTTCTATCTCAGAGTATCCGTTCATTCGATACTCATCTGCTTCCATTTCTACTTTCCGTAAACGAGACCGGGCTCTTTCGAGCTGTTCAATGGCCCCTCTACGTAATTCTTCCGAATTTCGAATAGTACTCAAAATCCTCTGTTTTCGATTATCTAATAAATCGTTTAATGAAAGTAGATTATCTTACCATTAATTTCACAACTTCCATGATCTCTTCCCGAACCAAACATGAATCTTTCGATTCATTTGGCTCTCACGCTCCATTTTTTATTTTATGGACATTCCCGTATCTTTTTTTAATATAATGAGCCTATCCTCTCTATTTCTGTTTATATTCAAACATATCAAAACCGATACAAGAACAGAATATTAGGAGGACTCTTCCGACCAGACAAAAAATCTATAATTGTCAGCAAAGTTGTTTCTTTATTTGTTCTTTATTTCATTGAAAATATAGAAAATTTGAAAATTTCAATTGATTTCCTTTTTTATTCAAATCCAAAAATTCCCCCTTTTTATACATAACATAGGTTGCCGATTCGGCATTGGATAATATAATAAAGGGCAAGGCGCCCTTTCTTTATTCTAGTAAATGGTTCAAATCATTTTATCGATATGAGTGTTCTATATCGGAAAAATTATCAACTATTCTTTTTTAAACCATTTCGTTATTAACGTAGTGGTAGAAAGAGTACCATGTTGTGCCCGGACTTCAAACAGTTTAGCTTTAACCATGTTAATGGTCTCACATTATTGGTTGGTTGATAGAGAATCAAAGTTAACTTACCAATGAATAACGAAATGCTATGGTTCTTACATATGATTTATGAATTTACTCAGAAGGAATTCGTCGAGATTATGCACTTTTTTCCTATTTATCCTATAAAAATATAGAATAACATAAATAAAGTGCAGTCGGTTAGATCCAACCTATTCGTGAAATATACAACTCGCACACACTCCCTTTCCAAAAAAAATCAATACACCAAGCACTACACTTAGATTTATTGGATTTGTTGCTAAAATATCGGTATTAAACCTGAAACTCCCGGCGGATGGCCAGTGGCCTAAGGAAACGAAAGAATCGGTTACATTTTTCATATGCTCTCCTCTTATAGATAGGACTAAGAAAGAACAGAGTTCTTTTTGTATCACTTGACTCGCCCTTTTTTTTATCGATTTCTTTTTCTTAATTTCCCGTTTTTTTTTTTAATGTTAATGGGAGTAGATTAAATCTATTTATTGAATTTGAGATTGAGAATTACAAAATTTCTTCTTTTTTTTGAAGTATCCGATAAGATACTTATTAAGTTAGGTCCTGGGTCTCGTATCAATTGCAAAATATCTCCTTTGTTCAAACACTTCCTAAAAGAAAAATTCCATCGTACTAAACTAAGGATGGGAAGGGAGAAAGCGAGTGAATCCACAAATTCCTCATCCTCAAATCACTCCTTCCCGGGGTATTGTCGCAACAAATACATATACATAATTGTAGGAATAAAGTATTGATATAATTCACAGAAGCAAATGGCAACGAGTTAATAAAATAAGAAAAAAGTAGGTAACGTACTTTTTTACATTTTCATTCTAGGATTAAATTAAACAAAAGGATTCGCAAATAAAAGCGCTAATGCCACGACCAGTCCATAAATTGTTAAAGCTTCCATAAAAGCTAGACTAAGTAATAAAGTACCTCGTATTTTTCCTTCTGCTTCTGGTTGTCTCGCAATACCTTCTACGGCTTGGCCTGCAGCAGTACCTTGACCAACTCCAGGTCCAATAGAAGCAAGCCCTACGGCCAATCCAGCAGCAATAACGGAAGCGGCAGAAATCAGTGGATTCATGATGATAGGTTCCTCGCACAAAAAAAAAATGGTTAATGATACAATCAACCAATGAATTATTACTTATTTGATCACAAAAATCTATTGAAATGAAATTAATATAGAAATATAGATAGAGATAACCCCTATATAACTAGTATATATCTAATATCACATATACATTTGTTTCTTTCATAACGTAAACCGCCCGCATTTTCTTTTTCTATTGAATCGGATTCTCTAGAAGAATTTTTCGAAAAATATACAGGGGCTGTGGCTGGCCTTATAAACATTCCATATATCTAGTGGTGACCCCCACTAACCCATCCGCCATTTCGTAATATCGTCTATCTTTCCTCCTACAACTCTAGTCGTATATATATATGTATTTATATCTATTATGTTCCTCAACTAAGAACCAATCTTGAACTATGCATTGCCTCAATTGGGATAAGCTTAAAAATAAAGACTATTTCGAAAACTAATCAATGATGACCCTCCATGGATTCCCCTATATAAGCCGCGGCTAAAGTTGCAAAAATAAGAGCTTGAATACCGCTTGTAAATAATCCAAGAAACATGACAGGTATAGGAACTACTAAAGGTACTAAAGAAACAAGAACAACAACTACTAATTCATCAGCTAATATATTCCCGAAAAGTCGAAAACTAAGAGATAAAGGTTTTGTGAAATCTTCTAGGATGTTAATTGGTAAAAGTATTGGAGTTGGTTGAATGTATTTTCCGAAATAACCCAATCCTTTTTTGGTAAGACCCGCATAAAAATATGCTACTGACGTGAGTAAAGCTAAAGCAACAGTAGTATTTATATCATTTGTGGGGGCGGCTAGCTCCCCATGAGGTAACTGTATGATTTTCCAAGGTAAAAGGGCACCTGACCAATTAGAAACAAAAATAAATAGGAACATAGTTCCAATAAAGGGAACCCAAGGGCCATATTCTTCTCCAATCTGGGTTTTGCTCAAGTCTCGAATAAATTCAAGGACATATTCGAAGAAATTCTGACCGTCGGTCGGAATGGTTTGTGGATTCCGAACGGATATGATGACTGAACCTAATAAGATAGCAATTACGACCCAAGAAGTGATAAGTACTTGGGCATGAATTTGTAAACCTCCTATTTGCCAATATAAATGTTGGCCTACTTCTACACTTGATATATCGTATAACCCTTTGAGTGTTTTAATGGAACATGGTATAACATTCATATTGTCCTCTGACAGAAATCGAACTGAAAAAAAGAATTATTTTGATTCAACCATCTCTTTCTCGACTCATCTACTTTCATCATTAATCATATAGTTAGGATACCAAGAAATCACATAACATAATATCAATATCCCATTTTATCTCTTTTTAAAAATGAAAGACAAGAATAGTAACCGATCCAATAAATCAAAATAATTAACTAATCTTATTATTATTATTCTTAATCATAACATAATCAACGACTTCTTATATAGCTAGAACGGCCCTCACAAATTGCGGATACCAATTTGTTAAGAATCAATCGGATTGAAGCTATAGCGTCATCGTTGGCTGGAATCGAAATATCTGCGAGATCTGGGTCACAATTTGTATCGATTAAACAAATCGTCGGAATTCCCAAAATGACACATTCTCGAAGAGCTGTATATTCTTCTTGCTGATCAACGATTATTACAATATCGGGCAATTCAGTCATATATTTGATCCCGCCCAGATATGTTTGCAAAGTAGATAATTTTCTCTTCAACATTGCTGCATCTCTTTTAGAGAGACGGTTGAGTTTCCCCATCTTTTGTTCTGCTCTTAAGTCTCTGAACTTATGAAGTCTCGTTTCCGTAGTGGACCAATTCGTTAACATACCGCCGAGCCATTTTCTATTAACATAATGACATCGAGCCCTTATTGCAGCTGATGCTACTAAATCCGCTGCTTTATTTTTGGTACCAACAATTAAGAAGTTTTTTCCTCGACTTGCTGCATCAAAAACTAAATCGCAGGCTTCCGATAAAAAACGAGCAGTTCTAGTGAGATTTATAATATGAATACCTTTACGCTTTGCAGAGATGTAAGGGGCCATTCTAGGATTCCATTTCTTAGTACCATGACCAAAATGAACTCCTGCTTCCATCATCTCTTCCAAATGGATGTTCCAATATCTTCTTGTCATCTTTCCCACGCTTTCTTTTTTTTTTAACAAATAAACAAATAAATAATTGTTCCTACGGAACCTTCTGCCGGGATTGGCCGTTGATACACAGCCCAAACCATTAATTTTTTTTATTACTTAACTTAATTTCTTCATTTTATTTAGTACCCAATCAATAACTAGTAAAGTAAAAATAAAAATATCTCCTTAAGAATTATGAATTCGCTTAAATGATTTTTCTGGTGTGTCATAGAAATTGCTTGGGGCGCAAGAACAAAAAAATTCTCTATGGTGTAACAAAATATCTCTCATTTCCAACTCGAATAGATTTTTCTTTTTTATTTCCAAATGAATGTCTTGCTTTGAACGGTGCACTAATTTTTTGAATCCAGTACCGACAGGGATAATCCCCCCCAAAACAACATTTTCTTTCAGACCCTTCAACCAATCAATACGACCCCGTAGAGCAGCTTTTGCCAAAACTCTAGCAGTTTCTTGAAAACTTGCTTCGGATATGAAACTTTGAGTATTCAGAGATGCCCTCGTTATTCCCAATAAAATTGCCCGATAACAGATTGCTTCGTCTAAAGCACGCCCTGCTCGTTCCGCTCGCAACAATCCGATTAGTTCTCCAGGTAAAAAAACATTAGACATTCCATCTTCTGAAACCAACACTTTTGATGTTACTTGCCGTACAATAATCTCTATATGTCTATTATGGATCTGTACCCCCTGGGATCGATAAACCTTTTGGATCTTATTAACCAAAGAGATACGACTTTGGGCTATGGTTAGTTCAGCTCCAATTAAGAATCCCCAAGGAATTCCAAGAACTCTTGGTATACGCTCGTTCCAACCTTCAACTCTCCTTTCAAGGTTCATCGATATTGAACCAATCGAGCGCACTTCTAAGATTTGTTCCACTTTTGGAAGACCTTGCGTTATGTCACCAGATCGGGATTTTTCATATATAAATGTAACTAATGTATCTCCTTCAGAAAGGGTTTCTCCATAATGTCCATGAACAGTCGCTCCTGGAGTGGCCAAATAAGGCTTAGCTGATCTTATAATTAAAGAGTCAACATGAACAATGAAAATTTGACCAGATTTTTTTATGTGTGGTCCATATTTAAATAGACATATATTTTCACAAATAAATTGTCCAATGCTAATTATTGTGGATGTCTCTTCACAATAATTGTAATGTAGAAAGCACCAATTCAAATGGGATGGATTCAAAATGATGTTATTGCATGGACTGGGATTATAAATCCTCCTATTTTCATCTATTAAACAGTATTTAAGTACTTCAAGTACTTGGAAAGTCTGTTTAAAATTGTCAAGTAGCCAATATTTGTTTAACAAGATCTGATTATGAGTTATTAAATGGTAAGATGAATAAAAGTTCACTATTTTAGGTACTATTGTACCTAAGGGGCCCAACAAACCCCTAATTGGAGTTATGGGATTCGATTCTTTTGCCACATTGTTATATTTCGAACCGTTGAATGGACCAACTCGAAAACAATTGAATGATGACAAAATTCTCAAAGATTGGCCTTCCTTATTTCGATTCAACAACGTACCAATAGTTCCTTGATGCTGGGTAACTAATGGAATCTTCACTTTGGAATAAAAAGGATTGATATTGGTGCGATCTAATCCATTATCAGGAATCAATCCCGAACCTGCCGTATCGTACCTTTTTCCGGTATATGAAATAGTAGACTTTACTAATTCAATTCTTATGAAATCACGAATCAGATCATTTGCCCTTACTTCAACAAAGGAAGCATGAACCTCTTCCATAGAACTGTTTTTTTCTTGGTCCCAATTCAATACTAAGCAAGTCCGAACTAATTGAATACTTGTGTGATAAATTCCTCGAATTGACTTTCCATTTCCATAAAGGATATAATTGACAACTCTAAGCTGGACATTTTCTTTTTCCTGCAAGAGATCTTGAGGGAAAAGTTTTGCTAAATTTATCCCATCAGCTATTTCATATGTGACTACGGGTCGAACCAAAACAAAATACTTTTTTTTGATAGGTGTGATCCGTTGGACATAGATCCCATTTTTCGATTTTGTTTTTGATTCCTTAGCATTTTTTTTTTCCGTTCCTGGTGGTATCAAAATGCCACTGTGTCTGGATATCTTATCTGTCTCTCCGGGAAAATGAATATCTCCAGAAAAGATTTTCAGTTCAATACTTTTTTTTTTTCTCTCCACTCGGACTAATCCACCTACTCGGCTTCTTGTATTTGTATTTAAAGCGAGTTGTGTATCTACTCCAATGATACTATTGTTCCGGACCATTATAGACGAAGATCCGGGTAAGATATGCACCTCTTCGGGAATAAAAAAAAACCGATCCACTTTCATTTGGTATTTCGGACTCAATTCTTTTGCTCCTCGATACTCAATCAAATCTTCTTTTTTGACTATTGAATCCACCTCCGCGGTCCCATATTTAGTAATTCCCGAACTCTTTCTTCTGTATCGTGGATCATCAAAATAAGCAAGAATACTATTTCTACGTAAAATACCATTTATGGGTATTTCAATCGAAATACCAAAAGAGGGTATTAATTCTTTCTCTCGTTCTTGATCGTATTGTAATGGGATGAGAAATCTATTTCTTCGTCTTTTCGCCAAGAAATCAGAATTCTCTTGGAGAATCGAAGGGTATATGAAATTCCAATGACCATTGGATATAATTCGATCAAGTCTTGAATAATCAAGAATTTCCCTATATTTTTTACGAGTACCAGAAGGATCCAACAATTTATGTCTTACTCGATCCTTAGTAATTGAGAGGTCAGAGCTATATCTTTCGTCGACAGAAAAAAAATGAACATTCATTTGATCTTGATCTTTGTGAAGCGAAAAAGACACTATACTGGATCTGCACGGACCCCCCGCTAATATCCATAAATGACTTGTTTTTGGTAATAGATGAACATTACTATATGTATATTCAGGTGCGTGGTAGACATCAGTACTCCAGTGCATTTCTCCCTCTGATTCAGAATAAATATGTTTTCGAACCCTCTCTTTAAAATGAAAAGTAGACGTTCCGGCACGAATCTCGGCAATCACTTGTTCAGATTCTACATATTGATCATTTTGAACTAAAATCAAACTTTTTGGTGGAATATTCACACTATGTATAATATCCCGACTCTCAATAGTTACATACAAGTCTATAGAACATAGAAAAGCAGGATGCCCATGACGGGTACGTGTGGGATGAACCAAATACTCATTGAACTTTATTTTTCCATTAGAAGGAGCTCGTACATGTTCGGCAGTACCGCCTGTGAATACTCCACCCGTATGAAAAGTTCTTAATGTTAGTTGAGTCCCCGGTTC